CCTAGATAAATCCTTGAACTCGATTTGATTATTAAGTCTCTGAACCGCAAATTGTTTTCTTATGACTCATCTATCAATCAGATAAATGAATATCTTTTGAAAAACCTGTTCAAGGAACAATCAACCCCCTCTCTCACTCCCAATCGATCTTCAGACCCAACCCCCCTTGGTTTGTTCGATTAATGAAGGTTTAGTATTAGGTCTTTTCTTTTCGGTAGATTGGGAAAAATAAAGATATTTATAGAGTCTTCTAATTTCTATGTATACTAAATTACAGATTACAGTATTTTACTACTTTTTTCTTTTTTTATTTTCTTTAGTATCTTCTTTATTAGTTCTATGTCCCTCGCATTCAGTCCTGTGAAAAAGAGAGAATTTCCTATTTTCTTAAATTAAAAAATAAAAAAAGAAATAGGAGACTGGAAATGAAAGTCTCTTTTTCGCCTCCATTCTATATCGCACTGTCACAACAAAAATAAAAATATAGGATGCAAAATATTTGGTACATGAAGTGGTAGATATACGTCTAAATATACTTATATACATAGAAAGGAATCTTGATCTGTAATCAAAGAGAGATGGTGGAAATCCCTCTTATGTTGTGACTTGCAATAAAGCCTTCTATGGGGAGTAACGGAATAACAATTTATTCCTATATAGAATATGGGGAGTAACGTAATAACAATTTATTCCTATATATCGAAAATCTCGGAACAAGGAAATTTAATCGGAAATATCGACAAATTCTTGCGGAGTCAAAAAAATGAAATAAAAAAAGGCCAACCGTTCCAATTTCATCTCTATCGAATTTGAATATCAGAATAGCAGATAGAGTCATGATTCAATAGGTCAGGTCCACTTACTTTTTCTTTTGTTGATTTCTATTCTTTCCAATGGATTTGATTGGTAGAATATAAAATAGGAATATGCGGTTTCATGATTCAAGAGGTAACTTATCATTATTCATAATAATTCCAATTTATTGAGCTTTTATACTTATAAAAATACTCTATTAAATAATGTATTCTCCCGTTTTTATTCCAAGTATTAAAAATATCTCTATTCTTCCGACCGGAGTTTTCTGGAAGCCCCTTATCGGATTTGAACCGATGACTTACGCCTTACCATGGCGTTACTCTACCGCTGAGTTAAAAGGGCTTATTTGATTGAATTCTTGAATGTGTTACTATGCGGATACACTATGCGGATACAATGTATATATACAATCTATATGTATATACATATGTATTGTATATAGATATATAGATATAGTAAATTATTAATATATTATAATTATATATTAATTTATTAATATATTATTAATATATTAATCATATATTTAATTATAATTATATATTATTATTATTATAATTATATATTATATTAATATTATATTATTTTATTTATTATATTATTTTATATTATTTTATTTATATATTTCTATTTTTATATATTTATATTTATATAATATTTATTTATATAATACTATATTTTTATATAATACTATATTATTATTATTTATTATATTTCTATTATATTATTATGTATATATACAGTATTATGTATATATACAGTATATATTAATATATTATATATTAATATATTATGTATAATATGTTAATATGTATAATATACAGTATATATATATATTAATATATTATGTATAATAATAATATATAATTAATAATAATATATAATAATATATATAAGTAGACTCATACTTGCTAGTGGCTTTTTATTGAAAAATAAAATCGATTGACCCAGCAAGTCTAAGGTAAAACGTAATGAATTGTTTCAAGACCGAACCAAATTTCTTTTCTTTCATTGAATGAATTGGTTTCCATCAGAATAAAGTTCACTTGTACACCTACCAATTCGACATAAATTTCAAGGTATTTCATCAAATCCTGTGATGAAGAAATTCTCTAAAATGCTTTGCATTTTTTTTAGGGGCCAAGACGGGGGGAGAATTTTTTCATCACGCTTACTGTTTGTTAATTTCCTTCTTTTATTGTTATTGTGAGATATTCTTATCTCATCTTAACAATAAATGAATCAATGAATCAATGAATGGAAGAATGAAAGCGAAAGAAGTGGAGCTTAACCCCCCTTTTTTGGACCAACGACTCCCCTATACTTTGACTTCGTTACTTTAGTATTATTGTTACTTTAGTATTATTTACGCTTTTTTATATTTATATTAGACGAAATAAATATAGACTTCGATACTAGATTTATATTTTTTTTATATATCTAGTATATATCTAGATTTTTTTATATATCTCGATTTCTATTTTATATATAGATAGAGAGATAGAGTAGAGAATTCCCATTCTAATGAGATTCATGAATATGAATGACGAATCAACAAGTTATCTGCAATTAGGAAAAGCGGAAAGATTCCTCGGATCTAATACATACATTGACAATTTAAAAAAACTGTTCATACTATGATCATAGTATCACGACAGTTAGACAAGTGGGCCCCCATCGTCTAGCGGTTCAGGACATCTCTCTTTCAAGGAGGCGGCGGGGATTCGACTTCCCCTGGGGGTAGGGGACTAGTAAAGGAAGTTGATCACGAATTCCCAATAGTCTTACAAGCGATTCCTCCTGGGTCGATGCCCGAGCGGTTAATGGGGACGGACTGTAAATTCGTTGGCAATATGTCTACGCTGGTTCAAATCCAGCTCGGCCCAAAAATTCGCTAATCTACCACGTATAATCCCCGCGCCCCTCAAAAATACTCGATACGGAGATAAAGAATCCAAATTTCTGCTAGATCCCTTATTTCTCTGGGATTGTAGTTCAATTGGTCAGAGCACCGCCCTGTCAAGGCGGAAGCTGCGGGTTCGAGCCCCGTCAGTCCCGACGGATCCACTAAATACATCAATCAATTCGAAAGGGGGCCGGGGGCAGAATTTCACCCCCCCCCCCAAAAAAAACCTTTTTTCTTTTCTTTGCGGTAGGAGATGGGCGGATTAATACAATTATCCGTAGCATTCTAGTAAGCATTCCAAGAAATCCCGGATCCTTTTTTTCGATTGTTCCCGATCCGTCGAATAGAATACTATATTCTTATTCTTGGAGAGGGGCCCACATACACAAATGGAATTCACAAAAAATTAACAAGATTCCCCTAAGACTAAGAGAATTAGAAGACTTTTCTAGATTCAAAAATGAAAAAATGGCTCTTTATGGCCCCGGTTTTGTATAACCTCAATTACTAATTAAAAAATTGATTGCATTCAAATTGCACGCCGAGCCTTTGATATATACCCGGTGCTAATAATCTACGGAGGGGGGGAAAAGGGGGGGAAAGGACGGAGGTCCTCTTAGCAATGGAATAATGGAATAATAAATTAGTTTCTTTATAAATAAGTTTCTTTCTTGTTTTGATTTGTAACTATGTGACTAATGGAAGTGGAAGGGCAATCTGCTGATACTTCAGCAGATCATTGGACATAGAGTAGATTATAGAAAAAAAAGAACGGAAACAGACGAGAAATAAAGGAATTTGGGCTTGGGTCCGGACTCCGAGCTGGGTTCGGTATGGATAAAAAAACTTCCTATGTTATACTATTCCATTTTCGACGACAAATTGATTTGACAGCTCAGATATTGTTATTCATGATATTCATCCGATTCAAAACCTGCGAGATTAAGAGGAAATTCATTTATTGAATTTACAAGTGAAAGCTATGGGACTAAATCCCGAGTTATTGCGAAGTAAAAAAAAGATTAGATTTTGGGAGTAAATATTCTTATGGGAGTAAATATTCTTGCATTTGTTGCTACTGCACTATTCGTTCTAGTTCCTACCGCCTTTCTACTTATCATTTACGTAAAAACAATCAGTCAAAATAATTAATAAATTAATCATTAATTTTAAATTTGAATTAAACTTGACTTCTGAGTTCTTATCAAAAAAAATTGACAAAATAAAATGAAAAGAATTCCAATTTTTGCGTCTTAAATGAAACTTAAATGAAATAAGCGGACTATAATCCGCAGTATTCTAATAGATAGATCGTATGGTAGAAAGAAATAGATGAATCTTTCGACCATATGATCTATTGGTATTATTTTAGTGTATAAAGTTAGACTCTAGAGTCTAGAATAAAGGTAGAGGCTAAATCTAGCTTAATATACAATAGTATCTATGTACGTATTCTATATGTATGTGGATCTTAATTCCATATATGGAATTGACATAGCACCCAATTCTATTTATTTGCTACACCTATTTGTATATTTGTATTTGTTTCGATCAATCTGAAATAATAGTTTTACTCTTATTCTTATGTTTTAGGTTTCTAATTACTAGTTACTATATTTTTTCTGATGTTCAATACAAATCTCGGCATCTATCAAAAGAAATAAATCAATAAAGGAAAAAAGGATAGGGATTTCTATTAATAAAAAAACTTATTAGTAAACCTTCCGAAGAAGTAATTGATTGAACGATCAACAGGAGTTTCATGGGCACTTCTCGGAGTAAGAGTAAACCTTAAGTTAACGCCTGGAACCATGCCATGATATGAAATATGAGTCGATAAAGCATAAATAAAATTTCTAAAATTATAAAGCAGTCGGTAAATGTGCGATATGCCACTCGCCTGAGGGAAGATCCTCCTATCTATATTATCTCGTTAGACAACCGCTATGTTTATACACCTTCTCGTAGAAAGTGCGTATACACTTAACTTAACTACTTCTTCTTTGAATTCTTGGAACAGTAAACAGGGAAACAAATCAAATAATAATAAAAGGGTCAGGTCTTTCTTAGTATCCATGTAGAAGCCTGGTAAGAGCTCCTCGATTGAAATAAAAAATTTAGGAAAAACGGGATTGGACTAAATTTCCTATCATTTAGATCCCTTTCGAAATACAAAGAGAGGAGAAATATCTCTTTAATTGAAGAGTATGATTCATATAATAGATTACTTCATCCGAATCCAATGGAATTCGAAATGAAGATCTTTTTTTTTTCATTTGAA